TACAGAAGCAATAACGGTAAATGCACCAGAATTCTTGGAGAATATTCAAGTACCCCAAAGAGCCAGCTATATTAGGGTAATTATGTTAGAGTTGAGCCGTATAGCTTCTCACTTGTTATGGCTTGGACCTTTTATGGCGGATCTCGGCGCACAGACTCCTTTTTTCTATATTTTTAGAGAGAGAGAATTGATATATGATCTATTTGAAGCTGCTACAGGTATGCGAATGATGCATAATTACTTTCGCATCGGAGGAGTAGCTGCCGATCTACCTTATGGATGGGTCGATAAATGTTTAGATTTCTGTGATTATTTTTTACGAGGAGTTGTTGAATATCAACAACTTATTACACAGAATCCCGTTTTTTTAGAACGAGTTGAAGGAGTCGGTTTTATTAGCGGAGAAGAAGCAGTAAATTGGGGCTTATCGGGGCCAATGTTACGAGCTTCTGGAATACAATGGGATCTTCGTAAAGTTGATCCTTACGAATCTTACAACCAATTTGATTGGAAAGTCCAATGGCAAAAAGAAGGGGATTCATTAGCTCGCTATTTAGTACGAATGGGTGAAATGAGGGAATCTATCAAAATTATTCAACAGGCTGTAGAGAAAATTCCTGGAGGGCCTTATGAGAATTTAGAAGTCCGACGCTTTAAGAAAGCAAAGAATTCCGAATGGAATGATTTTGAATATCGATTTCTTGGTAAAAAACCTTCGCCCAATTTTGAATTGTCAAAGCAAGAGCTTTATGTAAGAGTGGAGGCTCCAAAAGGTGAATTAGGAATTTATCTGGTAGGGGATAACAGTCTTTTCCCCTGGAGATGGAAAATTCGTCCACCCGGTTTTATTAATTTGCAAATTCTTCCTCAATTAGTTAAAAAAATGAAATTGGCTGATATCATGACGATATTAGGTAGTATAGATATCATTATGGGGGAAGTTGATCGTTGAAATGATAATGGATAAGGTAGAGGTAGAAACTATCAATTCTTTTTCGAAATCGGAATTATTAAAAGAAGTCTATGGACTGATATGGATTCTACTACCCATTTTGACCCTTCTACTGGGAATCACAATAGAAGTACTTGTAATTGTGTGGTTAGAAAGAGAAATATCCGCATCGATACAACAACGTATTGGTCCTGAATATGCTGGCCCCCTGGGACTGCTTCAAGCTATAGCCGATGGAACCAAACTCCTTTTTAAGGAAGATATCTTGCCATCCCGAGGAGATATTCCTTTATTTAGCATTGGACCTTCTATAGCAGTCATATCAATTTTATTAAGTTTTTTAGTTATCCCTTTGGGATATCGTTTTGTTTTAGCCGATCTTAGTATTGGTGTTTTTTTATGGATTGCCATTTCAAGTATTGCTCCTATTGGTCTTCTTATGGCAGGATATAGCTCAAATAATAAATATTCTTTTTCAGGCGGTCTACGAGCTGCTGCTCAATCTATTAGTTATGAAATACCATTAACTTTTTGTGTGCTAGCAATATCTCTACGTGTGATTCGTTAAAATAGGGTCTTTTTCCTCTAAAACCCATTGAATATTTATCTTCCTTTTTTCATTTTGTATTTGGGTTGGTAAGTTAAACTAGATAGCTATATGAGTGAAACAAAACAGCTTATTAATTTGTAGTAAAAAGAAAAAATCTCATTTCCTACGTACAAGAAAAAAATTGAAGTAAACATAAGTAGTATAAACCCTTTACCCCAAGGTTGAGATTTTTTGATTAGTCATCATATCTTGAAGCGGGCAAGAATAAAGGATTCGCGATATGGAATTCCATTACTAGAATATTCCTAGTTATTACTATAACTTAGAATCATAAGAGGAATCCATCAAAAGTTAGTGAGGGGTTAGGAACACTAAAGTACATAAAGGATTAGTAATGAGAGAATCTAAGGCATTAGAGATTTTTCCTCATAAAAGGAATCATAATAAGGACTTGAAATTGGTGGAAATGATCAAGTAGTACTTTCTTTGGATTCCGATCCAGAGTATGATCCCATTCACTTGTTAAGGAAATGGCTATCAAGAACGAATTAACCCTTTATTCCTTTTTTCTTTTTAAGTACCCCTCCTCAAGGAAAGAAGAATAGGACAAAAGATATGGAATGCAATACAAAAAAAAGATCTTTATTTACTTTTTCCTTCCTCTATTCATATAGAATTCCTCATGAACTAATGCCCAATTCTTTTCGTTTATTAATTGCTATAACGAGTGTTTTATTCCAAGATTAAGTTATTGCTGAACAAAGAAAAATTCTCATTATATTATAAAGGGCGAGATCAATTCGGAAGCGCTTTTTCTTATTCTAGCAGACGGAATTCCTTTGGTCTAATTTAGGACTTTCCAATCGATTTTATCTTACCTAATTCTATCTATGCTAGGGGGATAATACGGAAACGAAACAAGCCTCTCCTTTTTTCCGATCATAGAGAAGCCGTATGAAGCTAAGGTTTCATGTACGGTTTTGGAATAGCGGTGGGAACTGTGATGTTATCATCGACTATGATTATCTAACAGTTCAAGTACAGTTGATATAGTTGAAGCACAGTCAAAATATGGTTTTTTTGGATGGAATCTTTGGCGCCAGCCTATAGGTTTTCTGGTTTTTCTAATTTCTTCTTTGGCAGAATGTGAAAGATTACCCTTTGATTTACCAGAAGCAGAGGAAGAATTAGTAGCAGGTTATCAAACCGAGTATTCCGGTATCAAATATGGTTTATTTTATCTTGTTTCTTACCTAAATTTATTAGTTTCCTCTTTATTTGTAACAGTTCTCTACTTAGGCGGGTGGAATTTCTCTATTCCCTATATATCTTTTTTTGGATTTTTCCAAATGAATAAAATGGTTGGAATTTTGGAAATGACAATGGGTATCTTTATTACATTAACTAAAGCTTATTTATTTCTCTTCATTTCTATCACAATAAGATGGACTTTACCCAGGATGAGAATGGATCAGTTATTAAATCTTGGATGGAAATTTCTTTTACCTATTTCCCTGGGTAATCTCTTATTAACAACTTCTTCCCAACTTGTTTCACTATAAATAAGATAATACAATAATAGTAAGAATATTTTCAACACAAAAATTCTCTCAAACAAGAGAAAGAAACATACCCTTTTCATAGATATTTAGAATATGTTCCCTATGGTAACTGGGTTCATGAGTTATGGTCAACAAACAATACGCGCTGCAAGGTACATTGGTCAAAGTTTCATAATTACCTTATCCCACACAAATCGTTTACCTATAACGATTCACTATCCTTATGAAAAATCAATTACATCGGAGCGTTTCCGGGGGCGAATCCACTTTGAATTTGATAAATGTATTGCTTGTGAAGTATGTGTTCGGGTGTGCCCGATAGATCTACCCCTTGTAGATTGGAGATTTGAAAAGGATATTAAAAGGAAACAATTGCTTAATTATAGTATTGATTTCGGGGTTTGTATATTTTGTGGTAATTGTGTTGAGTACTGTCCGACAAGCTGTTTATCAATGACTGAAGAATATGAACTTTCCACTTATGATCGTCATGAATTGAATTACAATCAAATTGCTTTAAGTCGGTTACCAATCTCCATAATGGGGGATTACACAATTCAAACAATTAGGAATTCGACTCAAAGTAAAATAGACGAAGAAAAATCTTTGAATTCAAGAACGATTACGAATTACTAGTTACTAGGATTTTTCTTTTTTGTTAGAAAAATCCTTCTTTACTAAAAAGAAAAACGAATAACTACTGCTTATTTGTGCTTATTTGCAAATTATTCCTGATTTTAAATGAGAGTAGATTTTCGTGATGTGATTTCTAACTATACAATTTATATACAAAAAAATATTCTAATCCCTTTTTCCTTCCTTGAATCTTTTAGTTTTAGTCAGTTCATGAAAAATTTTATACTATTAATTTCTTCTTATCCATAATGGATTTACCTGGGCCAATACATGAGATTCTTGTGCTATTTGGGGAATTTGTTCTTCTACTAGGGGGTATAGGAATAGTATTACTTACCAACCCAATTTATTCTGCCTTTTCGCTGGGATTAGTTCTTGTTTGTATATCCTTATTCTATATTTTATTGAATTCCTACTTTGTAGCTGTCGCACAACTTCTTATTTATGTGGGAGCCATAAATGTCTTGATCATATTTTCCGTAATGTTCGTAAATGGTTCAGAATGGTCTAAAAATAAGAATTATTGGAGTATTGGAGATGGGTTCACTTCACTCGTTTGTATAACTATTCTTTTTTCACTAATGACTACTATCCTAGATACGTCATGGTATGGAATTCTTTGGACTACAAGATCGAACCAAATAATAGAACAGGGTCTCATAAATAACGTTCAACAAATTGGGATTCATTTAGCAACTGATTTTTATCTTCCGTTTGAACTCATTTCCATAATTCTTCTAGTTTCTTTAATAGGTGCAATTACTATGGCTCGGCAATAAGAAATACTTAGAATGAGTCAAAATTCTTAGAATTTCAAATTTCAAATAAATAACTAAAGAATCACAATTTTGATTTAGTAAAACCCATCTACTGCCAACAAATACCTTCTTTTCTCTTTTGTTGTGTAATTGTTCTATTCTAATTAATAGAATCGGTTCAATTCTTGTCCTCACATTGAAATGAATCGAGATTGATAAGGAGTTAGTTAATGATGTTTGAGCATGTACTTTTTTTGAGTGTCTATTTATTTTCGATTGGTATCTATGGATTGATCACAAGCCGAAACCTGGTTAGAGCTCTAATATGTCTTGAACTTATACTGAATTCAATTAATCTAAATCTCGTAACATTTTCTGATCTATTTGATAGTCGCCAATTAAAAGGAGACATTTTCGCAATTTTTGTTATAGCCCTTGCGGCTGCTGAAGCAGCTATTGGACTATCCATTCTTTCTTCCATCCATCGTAACAGGAAATCCATTCGTATCAATCAATCTAATTTTTTGAATAATTAAACTTTTGAATAATTAGGCTTTGAATAATTAGGCATAGAATCCTCTAAACAAATAAACAAAGGCGTGCATATAATAATAATACCAAATTCAAATATTAAGATGAATAGAAATCGAATACTTTTTTCTTATTATTTTAATATTTGAAAATCTCTATTTTTTGAGTAGGTTATTGCATATTATTCTTTTTTACTTATTGAATTTTTGCAAATCATTGATATTGCAATTTGAATATTGCAATAATTTATATTGAAAAGACGATAGCCAATTTATTGGCTAATTCGAATTAGTATGTACAATTCGTATAATTATGATTGTTGAAGCCAAAAATTAAAGTCTCTTGGCTCTTTTCACGCTTTCTCACAAACGGATTAAGAAATATATTGCATTATTTATTTGTTGAAGTTTGGATAAACCATTGCTTCGTCTGGTGTCTACAATACATATGACTCATATAGTTGTAACTTTATTTTTACCAGATCGAAAATTTTTATGTTGAAAAGGAAAATTTATAGATTCAATGTCACATTCTGTAAAAATTTATGATACATGTATAGGATGCACTCAATGTGTACGAGCTTGTCCAACAGATGTATTAGAAATGATACCCTGGGATGGGTGTAAAGCCAAGCAAATTGCTTCTGCGCCGAGAACCGAAGATTGTGTGGGTTGTAAGAGATGTGAATCTGCCTGCCCAACAGATTTTTTAAGTGTCCGCGTTTATTTAGGGCCTGAAACAACCCGTAGTATGGCTCTATCTTATTGATACGTTACAAAAAACTCCACTTGAATCGTCTGATTCCTCTTTACCGAAGAAGCCTGTGCTCGAAATAAGCGAGCACGGGTTTTTCTGGTCAAAACGTATCTTGTCTTTATCACTTTATCATGAGTTATTTTCCTTGGTTAACAATACTTGTTGTTTTGCCGATATTTGCAGGTTCATTAATTTTCTTTTTACCTCATAGGGGAAACAAAATTGTTAGGTGGTATACTATATCCATTTGTTTATTAGAATTCCTTCTAATGACTTATGCATTCTGTTATCATTTCCAATCGGAAGATCCCTTAATCCAATTAAAGGAGGATTCTAAATGGATAGATGTCTTTGATTTCCACTGGAGATTGGGAATCGATGGACTTTCATTAGGATCTATTTTATTGACAGGATTTATCACTACTTTAGCTACTTTAGCAGCTTGGCCGATTACCCGGAATTCGCGATTATTCTATTTCCTAATGCTAGCAATGTATAGTGGTCAAATAGGATTATTTTCTTCGCGAGACCTTTTACTTTTTTTTATCATGTGGGAGTTAGAATTAATTCCTGTTTACTTACTTTTATCCATGTGGGGAGGAAAGAGGCGTCTGTATTCAGCTACAAAGTTTATTTTGTATACTGCAGGCGGTTCCATTTTTTTCTTAATTGGAGTTCTAGGTATGGGCTTATATGGTTCCGACGAACCAAGATTAGATTTGGAAAGATTAATTAATCGATCATACCCTGCAACATTGGAAATACTATTTTATTTTGGTTTCCTTATTGCTTATGCTGTCAAATTGCCGATTATACCCCTACATACGTGGTTACCAGATACCCATGGGGAAGCGCATTACAGTACATGTATGCTTTTAGCGGGAATCCTATTAAAGATGGGAGCATACGGATTGATTCGGATCAATATGGAATTGTTACCTCATGCTCATTATCTATTTTCCCCCTGGTTGGTAATAATAGGAGCGATGCAAATAATCTATGCAGCTTCAACTTCTCTTGGTCAACGAAATTTCAAAAAAAGAATAGCCTATTCCTCCGTATCTCACATGGGTTTCATAATTATAGGAATTGGTTCCATAACCAACATTGGACTCAACGGAGCTATTTTACAAATACTATCCCATGGATTTATTGGTGCTACACTTTTTTTCTTGGCGGGAACGGCTTGTGATAGAATACGTCTTGTTTATCTCGAAGAATTGGGGGGGATATCTATCCCAATGCCGAAAATTTTTACCATGTTTAGTAGCTTTTCAATGGCTTCTCTTGCCTTACCAGGAATGAGCGGTTTTGTTGCAGAATTAGTAGTATTTTTTGGACTAATTACTAGTCCAAAATTTCTATTAATGCCAAAAATGCTAGTTACTTTTGTAATGGCAATTGGAATGATATTAACTCCTATTTATTTATTATCTATGTTACGCCAGATGTTCTATGGATACAAGCTATTTCATGTTCCAAACACAAATTTTGTGGATTCTGGACCGCGAGAACTCTTTCTTTTAATCTGTATCTTTTTACCAGTAATAGGAATTGGTATTTATCCAGATTTTGTTCTCTCGCTATCCGTTGACAGAGTAGAGGCTCTCTTATCCAATTATTATCCTAAATAGAATTTTTTTTAACTATTCCGCTCTATATTCCATAGTGGAAAAACCAAATAATTCAGAAAAAAGTAAAAAAGTCTAAGTCTAATTAGACCTATCCCGAATTTTTGAGAACCCTTTGAGAAGGCGCTCAAGGGGTTCTCAAATCAAACAAAAATGGAAAAACTTTCATTTCAAGAAGGTTTTATGTTATGTAATCATTTAGATGGTAATGTAAATGAACCATAACTATGTAAACCTATTCCTAATAGATTGATACCAAAGTAGCAGATCCAAATTATAAGAAATCCTATCGAAGCTACAAGTGCGGAATTCGTACCCTTCCAATTTGGATTTGTTCTACTATGTAAATAAATTGCGAATATGGTCCAAGTAATAAATGCCCAAGTTTCCTTAGGGTCCCAATTCCAATAGGATCCCCACGCCTCATTAGCCCATACTGCTCCACAAAGAATACCTGTGGTTAAAAGGGTAAACCCTAGACTAATGACACGATAACTCCAAGAATCCAAACGCTCAATTAATTGATATTTGTAATAGTTTGGAAATGAAGGAAAAGGGGTGTTTTTTAAAGCACTTTTTTTTGCATAGAAATATTCAATCTCACTAAACTCACTAAAGAAAAATGTGTTAAATAAAACAATTTTTTTCTTTTTAGAAAAGAAATCGAAATTGTTTCGAAATTTAATGATTAGAAGAGCGGCGGATAATAAGGATCCGCACAAAAGAGTTGCATAGCTTAGTAACATCATACTGACATGCATCATTAACCACTGAGATTGCAGAGCAGGTACTAGTATTGTGGATTGATGCATTTCAGTTAAAAGACCCGACGTGGCAAAGCCTTGCATTAAAATAGTACTTGGCATAGTTATTGTGCTTAAATCATTTTTAGAGTTCTGTATCTTAGGAATCGTATGAAGAATATAAAGAGCCCATGAAAGAAAGATCAATGACTCATATAAATTACTTAATGGAAAATGCCCCGAAGAAGCCCAGCGAGAAACTAGGAATCCTGTTATAGATAAAAAAGTTGCTATCATTCCTTTTTCTGACGAATCACGTAATCCCTCAAGTTCACGAACTAATAAGGTTATCAAATGAATCGTAATCACAATTGAAATGGTTGAGAAAGAGATATGAGTTAGTATATGTTCTAAAGTTACAAATAGCATAAGGAGAAGGTCCTATTACAAAATTGGAAATTTCGAAGTGAATCCATTTTCTAATCTATTGTATTCTTTTTCGAGAATGCCGCCACTCGGACTCGAACCGAGATGCTTGAGCACTGCTTCCTAAGAGCAGCGTGTCTACCAATTTCACCATGGCGGCTAACTTGAAATAATAGGGAACTTAAAAGAATAATAGTTATTTTCTGACAAATCGTCGAGATTGGGAGAGTCCATAGAATTTAGGAACATTAGAATCTTCATTAAAATAGACTTCGTTTAGTAGTATCATTGCGGATTTTTTTAACAAAAAACTCTTGCTTTGCCAAATAGAAACAAAGCTTGAAAGAGTTCCAACTTTTTTTTCTCAGTTGCAATTATAGAACTAATTTTTTTCTAATTAGTTTCTCATTGAAATTGCAAAAAATCTTTCAATGCAATGGACAAAATCCAAAAAGCCTTTTCTATCTATCCATTAGAATTTCTACAATTTCATCATTAAATCCAAAATTTTTTGAATTTTAGCGAAATTTCTAGAATGAAAGCCTTTATGCTCTTATTAATATGATTTACCAAGCCTAAACCCATTTATTTGTGGATTTTGGATAAGATAGGTAGAAGTTATAAGTCCTATTGTAAGAATACTCCACTTTTCATAATGGAATCCTCATAATAAAATATGAGGATTCCATTATGAAAAGTTCGTTGATAGGAAAAGAATACTTAGCACACAGTATAACAAAAACCTTTGTTCTATATATCGGAGGGGTTAGTTCTAAGAATATTGTACCGAGGAATCCGACATATAAAAGTACATTCATTAATTAATCCAAATTATTCATATTAAATAATTGGAATTTCTTTAGGATAGGTCAATTCAGATTATTCCAAAACCAGATTATTAGTTTGTTTGTTGCCCAGAAAAACCCTTTGGTTTTGGATGCTCGCTGCCGCTGGAAAATGATCTTGATTTTGCTAAAGAATAAGATTGTACTATGGAAAAAGAGGTTTTTTTCTTCCAAAGATTTTTACGAATACGCTTTTTTGACATCGAAGTACGTTTTTTTGGGACTGCCATTTAAAAAGGAGATTACTTTTTTCTAGTTCTATGTGAAAGACATCTATTGTCGCAAATTAATCCTTCCTTCTGCTTTTTCTTAGTATTTATACTTAGATACTGAACTGAAATTCAGAATTCTTTTTTACTTCATTTTCTCTAATGCGGATAAGACAAGAATTTTTTAGCATATTTTTCATATATATTTTAGATTTTGTTTTAATAATATAGAATATATACAATATACAAAGGTTTTCTATTTAGATCAATTTATATACCAATTTATATACCAAGTATACTCCATATATAGGTATATGGTACGAGGGTCTAGCCCCAAGATGGGGGGATAAAAGGAAGGGAAAACGCAAATATCAAATAGTTAATTAAGTTCAGAATGGTATTCCATAATGGAATTCCATTCAAAACAAAAAAAGTTAGTCTCAAGAGATTCTAAAACTTAGGTAATTCTGGTCATTAGGATTTCAGTTCTCTATGAAGTGAGGAATATTCGCAAATTTCCTATAAACATAGGTTTTCATTGGAATTCCATCAATCAGTTACAAAACATAAGAGTTGCTTCATCTTCATTTTAATCGAAAGAAATAGAAAAATGAATAGAAAGTAAAATGATTCAATCCTTTTTTATATTTATATTTTAATAAATATCCTTCTTTAGATAATAACTAGGTAACAAAGTTATTTCATTAACTTTTTGAATTTAACCAAGTAAACCCATTCTTAATTTTTGATTATTTCAATGAGATAAATTTTGAAGAATTAAGAATTCTAGTATTTTGTCTTATTCTTCTTTTTTTTTATTCTTTCAGAAAGGGAGAAGAATTGGTTTGGTGAATCGGAAATAATTTTATTTTATAGAAAAATTGAAGTAAAAATTTCAATTTCTTTTCTTATGGAACATACATATCAATATGCATGGGTAATCCCTCTTCTCCCACTTCCAGTTATTATGTCAATGGGATTTGGACTTATTCTTATTCCGACAGCGACAAAAAATCTTCGTCGCATATGGGCTTTTCCTAGTGTTTTATTCTTAAGTATAGCTATGGTATTCTCTGTTTACCTATCTATTCAACAAATAAACGGAAGTTCTATCTATCAATATCTATGGTCTTGGACCGTCAATAATGATTTTTCCTTAGAATTTGGATATTTGATCGACCCGCTTACTTCTATTATGTTAATACTAATTACTACTGTAGGAGTCCTCGTTCTTATTTATAGTGACGACTACATGTCTCACGATGAAGGATATTTGAGATTTTTTGTTTATATAAGTTTTTTCAATACTTCTATGTTGGGATTGGTTATTAGTTCCAATTTGATACAAATTTATTTTTTTTGGGAACTTGTGGGAATGTGTTCCTATTTATTGATAGGCTTTTGGTTTACACGGCCAATTGCAGCGAGTGCTTGTCAAAAAGCTTTTGTAACTAATCGTGTAGGGGATTTTGGTCTGTTATTAGGAATTTTAGGTTTTTTTTGGATAACAGGTAGTTTAGAGTTTCGGGATTTGTTTAAAATAGCTAATAACTGGATTCCTAACAATGGAATTAATTCCTTACTTACTACTTTATGTGCTTTTTTATTATTCCTTGGTGCAGTTGCGAAATCTGCACAATTCCCTCTTCACGTATGGTTACCCGATGCTATGGAAGGACCCACTCCCATTTCGGCTCTTATACACGCAGCAACTATGGTTGCTGCGGGGATTTTTCTTCTAGCTCGACTTTTTCCTCTTTTCATATCCCTACCTTTAATAATGAGTTTTGTTTCTTTAGTAGGCACAATAACACTCTTCTTAGGAGCTACTTTAGCTCTTGCTCAGAGAGATATTAAAAGAAGCTTAGCCTATTCTACAATGTCTCAATTGGGTTATATGATGTTAGCTCTAGGTATAGGTTCTTATCAAGCCGCTTTATTCCATTTGATCACTCATGCTTATTCGAAAGCTTTATTGTTCTTGGGATCCGGATCCGTTATTCATTCAATGGAACCTCTTGTTGGATATTCACCAGATAAAAGTCAGAATATGGTTCTTATGGGCGGTTTAAGAAAATACGTTCCAATTACAAGAACCACTTTTTTATGGGGTACGCTTTCTCTTTGTGGCATTCCACCTCTTGCTTGCTTTTGGTCCAAAGATGAAATCCTTAGTAATAGTTGGTTGTATTCACCCTTTTTTGGAATAATAGCCTCTTTTACTGCAGGATTAACTGCGTTTTATATGTTTCGGATATATTTACTTACTTTTGATGGGTACCTGCGTGTTCGTTTTCAAAATTACAGTAACACCAAAGAGGGTTCGTTGTATTCAATATCCTTATGGGGAAAAGGGATACCCAGAGGAGTGAATAGAGATTTCATTTTATCAACAACGAAGAGTGGAGTTTCTTTTTTTTCACAAAATATATCCAAAATTCAGGGTAATACAAGAAATAGGATAGGGTCCTTTAGTATTTCCTTTGGAGCTAAAAACACTTTTGTCTATCCTCATGAAACGGGAAATACTATGCTATTCCCTCTTTTTATATTACTGCTTCTTACTTTGTTCATTGGATCCATAGGAATCCATTTTGATAATGGAGTAATGGATAATGAAATAGCGGAGTTAACCATATTATCAAAGTGGTTAACTCCCTCAATAAACTTTTTCCAGGAAAGTTCTAATTCTTCCATAAATTCATATGAATTTATCACTAATGCAATTTCTTCTGTAAGTCTCGCTATGTTTGGTCTATCCATAGCATATATCTTCTATGGATCAGCTTATTCCTTTTTTCAGAATTTAGATTTAATAAATTCTCTTGTAAAAAAGAGTCCAAAAAAAACTTTTTTGGATCAAGTACAAGTAAAAAAAAAGATATACAGTTGGTCATATAA